GCTAGCGTAGCTTAATTTTCAAAGCATGACACTGAAGATGTTATGATGAGCCTTAAAAAACTCCGCAAGCACAAAAGTTTGGTCCTGACTTTATTGTCAGCTTTAGCTAGATTTATACATGCAAGTATCCGCGAACCCGTGAGAATGCCCTAAGTGCTCCTCACCCGGAGCCAAGGAGCTGGTATCAGGCTCACCCTATCCATCTCATAATATTTTATGTTATGTTTTGCCCATGACACCTTGCTTAGCCACACCCCCAAGGGTATTCAGCAGTAGTAAACATTGAGCTATAAGCGAAAGCTTGACTCAGTTAGAGCTAAGAGAGTCGGTCAACCTCGTGCCAGCCACCGCGGTTATACGAGGGACTCGAGTTGACAATCCCCGGCGTAGAGCGTGGTTAAACATATTTGCAAACTAAAGCCGAAAACATTCACAGCAGTCATACGCATGAAAGTAATAAGCCCACTTACGAAGGTAGCTTTACAATATTTTGAACCCACGAAAACTGGGAAACAAACTGGGATTAGAGACCCCACTATGCCTAGTCTTAAACACAAACGGTTGGCGCCACGTCCCCGTTCGCCTGGTAACTACGAGCTCACCGAAATTCAAGCTTAAAAACCAAAGGACTTGGCGGTGCTTCAAACCCCCCTAGAGGAGCCTGTTCTATAACCGATAATCCCCGTTAAACCTCACCCTTCCCAGCCCAATTCCAGCTTATATACCGCCGTCGTCAGCTTACCCCGTAAGGGTCCACCCAAAAAGTAGGCGCAATTGGTTTACCCCCAGCAAGTCAGGTCGAGGTGTAGCGTATGGAAGGGGAAGAAATGGGCTACATTCTCTATAGCAGAGAATACAGAGGATAGTCCTGAAACAAGACATCCAAAGGTGGATTTAGCAGTAAGGAGGGGAACAGAGTGCCCCCCTGAAGACGGCCCTGAAGTGCGTACACACCGCCCGTCACTCTCCCCAAGCACATTCATAATAACCTAAATAAAACGTAAAAAAAGCATAGGGGAGGCAAGTCGTAACATGGTAAGTGTACCAGAAGGTGTACTTGGAAAATCGGAACATAGCTAAATGAGTATAGTACCTCCCTTACACTGAGTAGTTGCCTGTTCAAATCAGGCTGTCCCGACGCCCATCAGCTAGCCTATCAACTTAAAAACAACAAACCACATTAATTAACCCCTAACACACTGTAACCAACTCAAACAAATCATTTTCCCTCTCTAGTATGTGCGACAGAAAAAGAGCAATAGCGCTATAGAAAAAGTACCGCAAGGGAACGCTGAAAGAGAAATGAAACAACTCAGTAAAGCAAAAAAAAGCAGAGATTCGCCCTCGTACCTTTTGCATCATGATTTAGCCAGTAACACCCAAGCAAAGCGCCGTTTAGTTTGGTTTCCCGAAACTAAGTGAGCTACTCCGAGCCAGCCTATCAAGGGCGAACCCGTCTCTGTGGCAAAAGAGTGGGAAGAGCTCCGAGTAGAGGTGATAGATCTACCGAACTTAGTGATAGCTGGTTGCCTAAGAAATGGATATAAGTTCAGCCTACAGACTTCCTTACTCCAGCCGTAACTTTGACGTTGCTGCTCTAACCCAGCAGCATAATTTATTGAAACCTTTAAGAGATAAAAGAAATCTGTAGAGTTAATCAAAAGGGGGACAGCCCTTTTGATAAAAGAAACAACTTTACTAGGAGGATAAAGATCATAATTTCAACAAAGGTAGAATATTCTGGTGGGCTTAAAAGCAGCCATCCATAATGATAGCGTTACAGCTCAAATATGCCCCTCCCCTTAAAATTAGGATAAAAATATCTTAAACCCCTTTAATTATTAGGCCACTCTATTATGTTATAGAAGTGATAATGCTAATATGAGTAATATGAGACCTCTCTCCTTACGCAAGTGTACATCGGAACGGAGCCACCACCGAAACTTAACGACCCCAAACACAGAGGGAATTGAACTACTACTCCTACCTTTCAAGAAAATACTTCAAAAATTATCGTTAACCCTACACTGGTGTGTTTTTTAGGAAAGACTAAAAGAAAAAGAAGGAACTCGGCAAAAAACCTAGCCTCGCCTGTTTACCAAAAACATCGCCTCTTGCAAATTACGAATAAGAGGTCCCGCCTGCCCGGTGACTATATGTTAAACGGCCGCGGTATACTGACCGTGCCAAGGTAGCGCAATCACTTGCCCTTTAAATGGGGGCCCGTATGAATGGCATCACGAGGGCTAATCTGTCTCCTTTTTCCAGTCAATGAAATTGATCTCCCCGTGCAGAAGCGGGGATAAACCCATAAGACGAGAAGACCCTGTGGAGCTTTAGATACTAAGATTGATCCTCTTAATATATACAGAACAAAGATATCCAAATAAGGAATACAATCCGACTATCTTTGGTTGGGGCGACCGCGGGGACTAAAAAAACCCCCATGTGGACCGAGAATAAAAGTTTTTCTTATTCTTACAATCAAGAGTTACCACTCTAACTAACAGAACTTCTGACCTTAAGTGATCCGACAAAGTCGATCAACGGACCGAGTTACCCCAGGGATAACAGCGCAATCCCCTTTAAGAGCTCTTATCGACAAGGGGGTTTACGACCTCGATGTTGGATCAGGACATCCCATTGGCGTAGAAGCTATTAAGGGTTCGTTTGTTCAACGATTAAAGTCCTACGTGATCTGAGTTCAGACCGGAGTAATCCAGGTCAGTTTCTATCTATGTAATGTTTCCTTCTAGTACGAAAGGACCGAAATAAAGGGGCCCATGCTTTAAGTATGCCCCTCCCTAAATCAATGAAATTAACTAAAATGAATAACAGGGCATACCCCTGCTGCTTAAGAAAATAGCATTGTTGAGGTGGCAGAGCCCGGCTATTGCAATAGGCCTAAGCCCTTTTAACAGAGGTTCAAGTCCTCTCCTCAACTATGATAGTTATATTTACCACACATATCATCAACCCCTTTATCTTCATTGTCCCCGTCTTACTAGCAGTTGCTTTCCTAACCCTACTTGAACGAAAAGTTTTAGGTTACATACAACTCCGAAAAGGCCCAAACGTAGTAGGCCCTTATGGCCTCCTACAACCCATCGCAGATGGCCTTAAATTATTTATTAAAGAACCTGTCCGCCCCTATACATCATCCCCCCTCCTCTTTATACTTACTCCTATACTGGCCCTCACACTGGCACTCACACTTTGAGCACCCATGCCGATACCTTACCCCGTTGTAGACTTCAATCTAGGTATTATGTTTCTATTAGCCGTATCAAGCTTGGCAGTCTACTCAATTTTAGGCTCAGGCTGAGCTTCAAATTCCAAATACGCCCTAATTGGGGCTCTACGAGCTGTCGCCCAAACTATTTCATACGAAGTAAGCTTAGGCTTAATTATTCTCTGCATTGTTATTCTTTCAGGCAATTTTACACTTCAAGTGTTAAATACCACCCAAGAAAGCATTTGACTCATCATTCCTGCCTGACCTTTAGCAGCCATATGATATATTTCTACACTAGCAGAAACTAACCGAGCCCCCTTCGACCTTACCGAAGGTGAGTCCGAACTAGTTTCAGGCTTCAATGTAGAATACGCAGGGGGCCCCTTCGCACTGTTTTTCCTTGCCGAATACGCTAACATCTTACTAATAAATACCCTCTCTGCCACTCTCTTCCTAGGAGCATCACACTTCCCCTCAATACCAGAATTGACCGCAATCAATCTTATATTCAAAGCTGCCTTACTATCTATTGTTTTCCTGTGAGTACGAGCCTCTTACCCCCGCTTTCGGTATGACCAACTAATGCACCTAGTCTGAAAAAACTTCCTTCCCCTTACACTTGCCCTAGTTATTTGACACCTAGCCCTTCCGATTGCATGCGCAGGGCTCCCCCCACAACTATAACATCGGAGTTGTGCCTGAATTAAAGGACCACTTTGATAGAGTGAATCATGAAGGTTAAAATCCTTCCAGCTCCTTAGAAAAAAGGGGTTCGAACCCAACCTGGAGAGATCAAAACTCTCAGTGCTTCCACTACACCATCTTCTAGTAGGGTAAGTTATTTCAAACTCCTGGGCCCATACCCCAATAAAGCAGGTTAAACTCCCGCCTCTACTAATGAGCCCTTACATTTTAGTTACTTTACTGCTCGGCTTGGGCCTTGGAACCACCATTACTCTCACAAGCTCCCACTGATTAGTTGCTTGAGTAGGCCTTGAAATTAATACCCTTGCAATTATTCCGATTATAGCTCAACACTATCACCCCCGCGCAGTAGAAGCTGCAACTAAATACTTTCTTACACAAGCCACTGCAGCAGCCATGATTTTGTTTGCTAGCACAACAAACGCCTGAATTACAGGACAATGGGACATTTACCAAATATCTCACCCTCTAGCTATTACACTTATTACTCTGGCCCTCGCACTAAAAATTGGACTTGCCCCTCTACACTCTTGACTCCCCGAGGTACTTCAAGGCTTAGACCTCACCACAGGCCTAATTATGTCCACCTGACAAAAACTTGCCCCATTTGCCCTGCTTCTTCAACTACAGCCAGCCAACCCTACAATAATAATTATTTTGGGCCTTTCATCCACCTTAATTGGAGGCTGAGGAGGACTAAACCAAACCCAACTCCGAAAAATCCTTGCATACTCATCAATCGCCCACCTGGGATGAATAATTTTAGTTCTCCAATACGCCCCCTCCCTGACCCTCCTCACCCTTGTTATTTATCTTATTATGACTACTTCCGCGTTCCTAACATTCAAAATAAATAACGTCACCAATATTAATTCCCTGGCCCTTTCGTGGACCAAGACACCAGCCCTCACAGCCCTAACACCCCTTGTTTTATTGTCATTAGGAGGCCTGCCCCCACTTTCAGGGTTCTTGCCAAAATGACTTATTCTCCAAGAACTGACTAAACAAAATTTAGAGCCCACAGCTACCTTCGCAGCACTAACAGCTCTTTTAAGCCTATATTTCTATTTGCGCCTTTCATACTCAATAACAATAACCATAGCCCCTAACAATTTATCCGGAACAACCCCTTGGCGATTCTCCCTCCTCCAACCAACCCTCTTCCCCACCCTAGCTATTACGGGCGCCATCGGACTTCTCCCAATTGCCCCTCTAATTTGAACCACTCTCACTGTCTAAGAGACTTAGGTTAGCACCAGACCAAGAGCCTTCAAAGCTCTAAGCGGGAGTGAAAATCTCCCAGTCCCTGTAAGACTTGCAGGACATTAACCCACATCTTCTACATGCAAAGCAGATACTTTTATTAAGCTAAAGCCTTACTAGATGAACAGGCCTCGATCCTGCAAACTCTTAGTTAACAGCTAAGCGCCCTAACCAGCGAGCATTCATCTAAATTTTCCTTTCCCCGCCCCGCAGAGCGGGGAGGGGCGGGGAAAGCCCCGGCAGAAGTTACGCTGCAACTCAAGATTTGCAATCTAGCATGTCTAACACCTCAGAGCTTGATAAGAAGAGGACTTAAACCTCTGTGCATGGGGCTACAATCCACCGCTTAAACACTCAGCCATCTTACCTGTGGCAATTACACGTTGATTCTTCTCAACCAATCACAAAGACATCGGCACCCTTTATCTCTTATTTGGTGCTTGAGCCGGCATAGTAGGAACCGCACTAAGTCTGCTTATTCGAGCTGAACTCAGTCAACCAGGAGCCCTTTTAGGTGACGACCAAATTTATAATGTCATTGTTACGGCTCACGCTTTTGTAATAATTTTCTTTATAGTAATACCAATTATGATCGGCGGGTTCGGAAACTGATTAATCCCGCTAATGATCGGGGCCCCTGATATGGCCTTCCCTCGAATAAATAATATGAGCTTCTGGCTTTTACCCCCTTCTTTCCTTTTACTTCTCGCCTCATCTGGCATTGAAGCAGGGGCAGGAACAGGTTGAACAGTCTATCCCCCTCTAGCAGGTAACCTGGCACATGCAGGGGCATCTGTTGATTTAACTATTTTCTCCCTTCACCTGGCTGGGATTTCTTCAATTTTAGGGGCCATCAACTTTATCACTACTATTTTTAATATAAAACCTCCAGCTATCTCTCAGTACCAAACACCCCTATTCGTTTGAGCAGTTCTTATTACAGCTGTCCTTCTCCTTCTTTCTCTCCCCGTTTTAGCGGCCGGTATTACAATGCTTTTAACTGACCGTAATCTAAACACAACTTTCTTTGATCCTGCAGGCGGGGGAGATCCTATTCTTTACCAACATCTTTTCTGATTCTTCGGCCACCCAGAAGTATACATTTTGATTCTTCCTGGCTTCGGTATTATCTCTCACGTTGTCGCATATTATGCAGGCAAAAAGGAGCCTTTTGGATACATGGGAATAGTCTGAGCAATAATGGCAATCGGCCTTCTAGGCTTCATCGTATGAGCCCACCATATGTTTACAGTCGGAATGGATGTTGACACACGAGCATACTTCACATCCGCCACAATAATCATTGCTATTCCTACAGGAGTAAAAGTATTTAGCTGACTTGCTACTCTCCACGGCGCTTCACTAAAATGAGACGCACCTTTACTATGAGCTCTGGGGTTTATTTTCCTATTCACAGTTGGGGGATTAACAGGAATTGTTCTAGCTAATTCTTCTTTAGATGTAGTCCTTCATGACACTTACTATGTAGTAGCACACTTCCACTACGTACTCTCAATGGGGGCAGTCTTTGCCATTGTTGCCGGGTTCGTCCACTGATTCCCGCTATTTACTGGGTACACCCTCCACCAAACCTGAACTAAAGTTCACTTCGGAATTATGTTTGTAGGGGTAAATTTAACATTCTTCCCACAACATTTCCTAGGCTTAGCAGGGATGCCACGACGGTACTCCGACTACCCAGACGCGTATACTCTATGAAACACAGTTTCTTCTATTGGATCTATAGTCTCTCTTGTAGCAGTAATTCTGTTCTTATTCATTATTTGAGAAGCCTTTGCTGCCAAACGAGAAGTCCTCTCAGTTCAACACACCGCAACTAATGTGGAGTGACTACACGGCTGCCCTCCCCCTTACCACACATTTGAAGAGCCCGCATTCGTTCAAGTCCAAACAAAATAAACGAGAAAGGGAGGAATTGAACCCCCGTAAGATGGTTTCAAGCCAACTACATAACCACTCTGCCACTTTCTTTTAAGGTACTAGTAAAATGCTATAACATTTCCTTGTCAAGGAAAAGTCGCAAGTTGAAGTCTTGCGTATCTTACTGTATAATGGCCCATCCTGCACAACTCGGTTTTCAAGACGCAGCTTCTCCAGTAATAGAAGAACTCCTACATTTCCACGACCACGCTATAATAATTGTCCTCCTAATTAGCATTCTGGTACTTTATGTTATCGTCGCTATAATCTCCACAAAACTAACTGACAAATATATTCTAGACTCTCAAGAAATTGAAATTATCTGAACAGTCTTACCAGCAATTACACTAATCATGATTGCCCTTCCTTCCCTCCGAATTCTCTATTTAATAGACGAAGTCAACAATCCTCACCTTACAGTTAAAGCTATCGGCCATCAATGATACTGAAGTTACGAGTACACTGACTACATAGACTTAGGTTTCGATTCATACATGGTTCCTACTCAAGACCTTATTCCAGGTCAATATCGTCTTTTAGAAACTGACCACCGAATGGTCGTCCCCTCAGACTCCCCAGTCCGAGTACTAGTTACTGCAGAAGACGTCCTTCATTCATGAGCAGTTCCGGCCCTAGGTGTCAAAATGGACGCCGTCCCCGGCCGACTAAATCAAACAGCTTTTATTTCCTCTCGCCCTGGCCTGTTTTATGGGCAATGTTCTGAAATCTGTGGGGCAAACCACAGCTTCATACCTATCGTAGTCGAGTCAGTACCTCTAGGACACTTTGAAGATTGATCAACCCTTCTACTCCAAGAATCTTCACTAAGAAGCTAAATAGGGCCGTAGCGTTAGCCTTTTAAGCTAAAGACTGGTGGTCCCCACCCACCCTTAGTGACATGCCTCAACTCAACCCCGCTCCTTGATTTGCAATCCTTGTATTTTCTTGAACAGTGTTCCTAGCAATTTTACCTCCTAAAGTGATAGCTCACTCTTTCCCAAACGAACCAGCACCCCAAAATACACAAAAATCTCAAGCAAACTCCTGATCCTGACCATGACTCTAAGCCTCTTTGACCAATTTATAAGCCCCGTATACTTAGGCATCCCTCTAATGGCATTGGCCCTGACTCTGCCTTGAATCCTCTTCCCCGCCCCCTCATCCCGATGAATCAGCAACCGACTCACTACCGTCCAAAACTGGGGGATTTCTCAATATACACGACAACTATTACAACCATTAAACCCAGGGGGACACAAATGAGCCCTTCTGTTTACTTCACTTATAGTATTTATTATAACCTTAAACATGCTCGGACTCCTCCCGTATACTTTTACACCTACCACCCAACTGTCCTTAAACATGGGCATCGCAGTAGTTCTTTGACTGGCCACAGTTATTATTGGCCTACGTAATCAACCAACCGTTGCCCTAGGACATTTACTTCCAGAAGGGACCCCTACGCCACTGATTCCTGTGCTTATTATTATCGAAACCATTAGCCTCTTCATTCGACCCGTCGCACTCGGAGTTCGGTTGACAGCCAATCTTACAGCAGGCCACCTCCTCATCCAACTAATCGCCACTGCAAGCTTTACACTCCTCCCTTTGATACCTGCCGTGTCAATTTTAACAATGGTACTTCTTCTCCTCCTAACCCTGTTAGAAGTCGCAGTCGCAATAATCCAAGCATACGTCTTCGTCCTGCTTCTAAGCCTCTATCTCCAAGAAAACGTCTAATGGCACATCAAGCACACGCATACCATATAGTAGACCCCAGCCCATGACCTCTAACAGGAGCAGTAGGCGCCCTGTTAATAACCTCTGGTACCGCAATATGATTCCATTTTAATTCCGTAACACTAATAGTATTAGGGACTATCCTAGTTCTACTTACAATATACCAATGATGACGAGATGTCGTACGAGAAGCAACCTACCAAGGACACCACACCCCTCCCGTCCAAAAAGGCCTCCGTTACGGAATAATTCTTTTTATTACATCTGAAGTATTCTTCTTCCTTGGATTCTTCTGAGCATTCTACCACGCTAGTCTCGCACCTACACCTGAGTTAGGCGGCTGCTGACCCCCTACAGGAATCACAACCCTAGACCCATTTGAAGTCCCCCTCCTTAACACCGCCGTTCTCCTAGCCTCCGGTGTGACAGTTACCTGAGCCCACCACAGCATCATAGAAGGGGAACGCAAGCAGGCCATCCATTCCCTCACCTTAACTATTCTTTTAGGCTTCTACTTTACATTCCTTCAAGGCATAGAATATTATGAAGCACCATTCACCATCGCAGACGGAGTATACGGATCAACCTTTTTCGTCGCCACAGGATTCCACGGACTCCATGTAATTATTGGCTCCACTTTCCTCGCAGTCTGCCTTCTACGACAAATTAAATACCACTTTACATCCAGCCACCATTTTGGATTTGAAGCAGCCGCCTGATATTGACACTTCGTCGATGTAGTCTGACTATTCCTTTATGTCTCGATCTACTGATGAGGATCTTAGTCCTTCTAGTATAACGCTAGTACATGTAACTTCCAATTACCTAGTTTTGGTTAAATTCCAAAGAAGGATAATGAACTTAATCGTTTTAATTACCACCATTACTGCCATGCTCTCCGTAATTTTAGCAGCAGTCTCATTTTGTCTCCCCCAACTAACCCCAGACCAGGAAAAACTATCCCCATACGAATGCGGGTTCGACCCACTAGGCTCCGCCCGACTACCCTTCTCTTTACGATTCTTCCTAGTGGCTATCTTGTTTCTCCTGTTTGACCTAGAAATCGCGCTCCTCTTACCCCTTCCCTGAGGGAACCAAGCTTCAACCCCCGAAATAACATTCTTTTGGGCCTCTATAGTCCTAATTATTTTGACCCTCGGACTAATCTATGAATGAATCCAAGGAGGGCTTGAATGAGCCGAATAGACAGTTAGTTTAATAAAAACATTTGATTTCGGCTCAAAAACTTATGGTTAAATTCCATAACAGTCTTATGCGCGCAATCCAATTCGCATTCTCCGCAGCTTTCTTTCTAGGCCTCAGTGGCCTTTCGTTCCACCGAACACATCTACTCTCAGCCTTATTATGCCTTGAAGGGATAATACTCTCCCTATTTATTGGACTTTCAGTTTGAACCTTGCAACTCAGCGCAGCCAACTTCTCGCCCGCCCCTTTAATTCTCCTAGCGTTCTCAGCTTGTGAGGCAAGCGCAGGTCTCGCCCTCCTAGTAGCCACAGCACGAAGCCACGGCTCTGCCCACCTAAAAACCCTAAACTTATTACGATGCTAATAATCCTAACCGCTACCCTAATACTTTTCCCTACTGTATGACTCGTTCGATATTCTTGACTATGATCAATTACACTCTTCTACAGTATAACCATTGCTGTAGTAGGCGTAACTATACCAAAAAACCTTGCCCACACCGGATGATATGAAATTAACCCCTATATAGCTGTTGATGCCCTCTCAGCCCCCCTAATCTGCCTAACCTGCTGGCTCTTACCGCTGAGCATCCTTGCGAGCCAAAAACATGTTCAACATGACCCTGAAAACCGACAACGTTTATTCCTCTCAGTCCTGGTCGTTCTTCAACTTGCCATTATTATGGCCTTCGCCGTAACTGATATAGTTATATTTTACATTATATTTGAAGCAACACTTATCCCAACTTTAATTGCTATTACTCGATGGGGCTCCCAATGACAGCGTTTAAACGCTGGAGCTTATTTTCTATTCTTTACATTAGCTGCTTCCCTTCCACTTCTTATTGGCATCCTCTACCTTTGCAAAATCGCTGGGTCCGCATCTTTCATAATAATCCCTTTTATAGGACTAACCCATGTTTCTTCAATCGCTCAACTGATGTGATGACTGGGCTGCGTTGTTGCCTTTATAGTAAAAATACCCCTTTATGGAATGCATCTCTGACTCCCCAAAGCCCACGTAGAAGCCCCTATCGCTGGCTCCATAGTCCTTGCAGCTGTTCTACTTAAACTCGGGGGTTACGGACTCATGCGAGTCTCCCCGGTTCTAGCCCCTCTAACAATAAAAGCCTGCTACCCATTTATAGTAATAGCCCTCTGAGGGGTAATTATAACAGGGTCTATCTGTTTACGACAAACAGACTTAAAATCTCTTATCGCCTACTCCTCAGTCAGCCACATAGGCCTTGTTGCGGCAGGTATCTTGACACAAACTGATTGAGGATTCACAGGCGCACTTGTTCTTATAATCGCACACGGCCTCACTTCCTCAGCACTGTTCTGCTTAGCCAACACTAACTACGAACGAACCCACAGCCGTACGATACTTTTAGTTCGAGGCATGCAAATAGTCCTGCCACTAATGACAATCTGATGATTCATTGCGAGCCTAGCCAACCTAGCGCTTCCTCCCCTGCCTAATCTAATAGGAGAATTAATGATTATTTCCTCACTATTTTCGTGATCCTGATGAACTATTATTATTACAGGCGCAGGGACCCTAATTACCGTAGGCTACTCTCTGTACATGTTTTTAATGACTCAACGAGGCTATCTCCCCCCTCATATCCTTGCCATCGAACCCACCCACACTCGGGAACATCTCCTAATAGCGCTTCATCTGCTCCCCCTTATTCTCCTTGTATTAAAACCAGAACTATTTTGAGGATGATCTGCTTGTAGATATAGTTTAACAAAAACCTTAGATTGTGATTCTAAAAACAGGGGTTAAAACCCCCTTATCCACCAAGAAAGGCTGGTAGCAACAAAGACTGCTGATCTATGTCACCTCGGTTAGACTCCGGGGCTCTCTTACCGCTCCTAAAGGATAACAGCTCATCCGTTGGTCTTAGGAACCAAAAACTCTTGGTGCAAATCCAAGTAGTAGCTATGCTCCCTCTCTCCGTGATAATAACATCTAGTCTTATCCTAATTTTCTTCTTACTAGCCTACCCAGTCTTTACAACCCTCTCCCCCAACCCCCGAGACCCTAACTGGGCCATTACCCACGTAAAGACCGCAGTAAAATATGCCTTCCTTGTAAGCCTATTTCCTCTCTTCCTTTTCCTTAACGAAGGCACAGAAACCATTATCTCCAACTGAACCTGAATAAATACGACCGCCTTTGATATCAAAATTAGCCTAAAATTTGACTTCTACTCAATTATTTTTACCCCTGTCGCCCTTTACGTTACATGATCTATTCTAGAATTTGCCTCCTGATACATACACTCTGACCCATTTATAAACCGTTTCTTTAAATACCTCCTAATTTTCCTAATTACTATAATCATTTTGGTTACAGCAAACAACATATTTCAACTATTCATCGGATGAGAAGGAGTAGGAATCATATCATTCCTACTTATTGGGTGATGATACGGACGAGCAGACGCGAATACAGCTGCCCTTCAAGCAGTACTCTATAACCGAGTAGGGGATATTGGATTAATCCTAGCTATAGCTTGAATGGCTACAAACCTAAATTCATGGGAATTCCAACAAATATTCTCTGCTACTGAAAACATAAATATCACCCTCCCCCTCCTTGGATTAATCCTAGCTGCAACAGGTAAGTCCGCACAATTCGGGCTTCACCCATGACTCCCTTCTGCCATAGAAGGCCCTACTCCTGTGTCTGCTCTATTACACTCTAGCACTATGGTTGTTGCAGGGATTTTCTTACTAATCCGCGTAAGCCCAATATTAGAAAATAACCATATTGCACTAACCACCTGCCTATGCCTTGGAGCATTAACCACGATATTTACCGCCACATGTGCTTTAACCCAAAATGACATTAAAAAGATCGTCGCATTTTCGACATCGAGCCAACTAGGATTAATAATGGTTACGATTGGGCTTAACCAACCCCAGCTAGCCTTCCTCCACATCTGTACCCACGCCTTCTTCAAAGCTATACTATTCCTATGCTCAGGCTCTATCATCCACAGCCTAGATAATGAACAAGACATCCGAAAAATAGGAGGAATACACCACTTGTTACCATTTACATCTTCCTGCATGACACTAGGCAGCCTCGCCCTCGCAGGCACACCTTTCTTAGCCGGATTTTTCTCTAAAGACGCCATTATCGAAGCACTTACCACCTCATACCTAAACGCCTGGGCCCTTACCCTCACTATTATCGCCACTTCCTTCACCGCCGTTTACAGCCTCCGAGTTATTTTCTTCGTGTCTATGGGACACCCTCGCTTTATTTCCCTGGCACCAATTAACGAAAACAACCCCACAGTGATTAACCCAATTAAACGGCTAGCTTGAGGAAGTATTATTGCAGGCCTCCTCATCACCTCAAACATTACACCTGCAAAAACACCTATTATAACCATACCTCCAGCATTAAAATTGGCTGCCCTAGTAGTCTCTGTTCTAGGCCTAGTAATAGCCCTAGAACTTGCAACAATAACGACCAAGCAATTTAAAGTGGCCCCCATTCTTAATACCCATCACTTCTCCAATATGCTAGGATTTTTCCCGCCCGTTATTCACCGACTAATCCCCAAGACAAGTCTAGTTCTAGGACAAACAATTGCCAGTCAAATACTAGACCAAACTTGATTAGAAAAAGTCGGCCCTAAAGCTACTATCTCTATTAACAAACCAATGGCCACCTCAACAAGTGATATCCAACGCGGCATGATCAAAACATACCTCGCGCTTTTTATACTCACAACAACCGTAGCGGTTCTTATACTAGCCCCCTAAACAACACGTAAAGCGCCCCGGTTCGCTCCACGACTTAACTCAAGCACTGCAAACAGGGTTAATAACAACACTCCCGCAGCAATTAATAATAGTAACCCACCGTGACTATAAAGCATGCCAATCCCCTCGAGATCTCCTCGAGACATTGAAAACTCACTGCCCTCCTCAGCTGTCACTCAAGAAGAAAAAGATCACTCATCATAAAAGTATCCTCCAACCAAAAAGACCGCTAAACAATAAATTAACATTACCATAATAACCCGCCGGCTACCAAGACTCTCAGGGAACGGCTCAGCAGCGAGAGCTGCACTATACGCAAACACAACCAGTATACCTCCCAAATAAATTAAAAACAAAATTAACGGTAAGAAAACCCCTCCATGCCCAACCAAAATTCCGCATCCAACCGCTGAAACAACTACTAACCCTAAAGCAGCAAAATACGGAGAAGGATTACAAGCCACCACAATCAACCCAAAAATTAACCCCAATAATAAGAGAAACAAGACTCATGCCATGAATTTCCACTCGGATTTTAACCAAGAACAATGGCTTGAAAAACCACCGTTATAATTTAACTACGGAAACTTTAATGGCTAGCCTACGCAAGACCCACCCACTTCTGAAGATTGCAAACGACGCCCTCATTGACCTCCCTGCCCCATCTAATATCTCTGCCTGATGGAATTTTGGGTCTCTTCTGGGCCTTAGCTTAGCTGCCCAAATCTTAACAGGGCTTTTCCTAGCTATACACTACACATCTGATATTGCCACAGCATTCTCATCCGTAGCCCACATTTGCCGAGACGTAAACTACGGATGACTCATCCGAAATCTCCACGCAAACGGAGCATCCTTCTTCTTCATTTGCATCTACCTTCACATTGGCCGAGGACTGTACTACGGCTCATACCTCTACATAGAAACATGAAACATCGGGGTAATCCTCCTGCTACTGGTAATGATAACAGCCTTTGTTGGCTACGTTTTACCTTGAGGCCAAATATCTTTTTGAGGGGCAACCGTCATTACGAACCTACTCTCTGCCGTGCCGTACGTAGGAAACACACTAGTGCAATGAATTTGAGGCGGCTTCTCAGTAGATAACGCCACTCTTACCCGATTCTTTGCCTTCCATTTCCTCTTCCCGTTCGTTATTGCAGCTTTTACCCTCCTTCACCTTCTATTCTTACACGAAACAGGCTCTAATAACCCTTTAGGCCTAACATCAGACACAGATAAGATCTCCTTCCACCCATACTTTTCTTACAAAGACCTCTTAGGATTTGCAGCCGTTATTATTTTCCTTACATGTCTTGCCCTATTTTCCCCAAACCTTCTAGGCGACCCAGACAATTTTACCCCCGCAAACCCATTAGTCACCCCTCCCCATATTAAGCCTGAATGGTATTTCCTATTCGCGTATGCCATCCTTCGATCAATCCCTAACAAATTAGGCGGAGTACTAGCTCTCCTGGCCTCCATCCTCGTCTTGATACTAGTCCCTCTTCTTCATACCTCTAAACAACGAAGCTTAACTTTCCGACCAGTCTCCCAATTCTTTTTTTGGGTTTTAATCGCAGACGTAGCTATTCTTACATGGATCGGTGGCATGCCTGTAGAAGATCCTTACATTATCATCGGCCAAATCGCATCTGTACTCTACTTCGCTATTTTCCTGGTACTTATACCTATTGCAGGTATAGTTGAAAACAAAGTCATAGGCTGAGCATGTACTAGTAGCTCAGAGCAGAGCGTCGGTCTTGTAAACCGAATGTCAGGGGTTAAATTCCCCTTTAGTACTCAAAAAGAAGGGATTTTAACCCCTGCCACTAACTCCCAAAGCTAGTATTCTAGTTAAACTACTCTTTGGATATTTAAACATGTTTATGTATAATCCACATATACATATTTAAACCATATATATATGTTTATTATACATGTTTATGTATAATCCACATATACATATTTAAACCATATATATATGTTTATTATACATGTTTATGTATAATCCACATATACATATTTAAACCATATATATGTATATTATACATATCTATGTATTATCACCATATTAATGTCTTAACCATTTATAGTACATAATATTAAGGGGTACTAAAACCATTAAAATAAGATTGACAAAGAAATATATTAAAAAGACGAATAAATAAATACCTAGCATATAAATTATATCTGTCTAATATATAACATGACTCAAAATCCCGTCATATATCCAAATATTAATGTAGTAAGAACCGACCATCAGTTGATTTCTTAATGCCAACGGTTATTGAAGGTGAGGGACAATAAATTATATCTGTCTAATATATAACATGACTCAAAATCCCCCTGGATTTCGGAATATAATTGTAGTAAGAACCGACCATCATTTGATTTCTTAATGCTGACGCTTATTGAGGTGAGGGACAATAATTGTGGGGGTAGCACACAGTGAATTATTCCTGGCATTTGGTTCCTATTTCAGGCACATACATCTATCAATTCCCCATTCTTTCCTTGACGCTGGCATAAGTTAATGGTGGAAATCTAATGGCGGGAGCATCCACCATGCCGGGCGTTCTCTCCAGAGTGTGGTTGGTATTTTTTTTTCTGTTTTCCTTTCACTTTGCATTTCACAGTGTAAGCTCAAAAAAATATTAAGGTAGAACATTTCCTTGGTCCCGTAATATTGTTTAATGGTGAAAAGATATACCTTAAAGAGTCGCATAACTAGATTTCAAGTGCATAAGTGTAAAATCACTCGATACTTATCTAAGTGCCCCGGGGGTTTATTTGCGTTAAACCCCCCTACCCCCCTAAACTCCTGAGATACTTGATACTCCTGAAAACCCCCCGGAAACAGGAAGACCTCGAGAATTTATTTGGGGATAGGGTAACAACAAACAGATATCAAATACATTTTTTAGTGTTATTATGGTACCTGAATGAAAACGTGAATATAATAGATGCACTAAAAAGAGTTCGTGCAAACAGAGTGTTTTTATATTAACAGAGTGTTTATATATATATATTTATATATTAACAGAGTGTTTATATATATATATATTTATATATTAACAGAGTGTTTATATATATATATATATATATTTATATATTAACAGAGTGTTTATATATATATATATATTTATATATTAACAGAGTGTTTATATATATATATATATATATATTAAACAGAGTGTTTATATATATATATATTTATATATTAACAGAGTGTGTATATATATATATATATATATATATACAGAGTGTGTATATATATATATATATATATATATACAGAGTGTGTATATATATATATATATATATATACAGAGTGTGTATATATATATATATATTTATATATTAACAGAGTGTTTATATATATATATATTTATATATTAACAGAGTGTTTATATATATATATATATTTATATATTAACAGAGTGTTTGAACACAAACAACACATATATCAAGC